ATATCTAGTTATTCAAAAGAGCCTCTTTAGGGGATTTGGGGATAGAGGGACTTGAACCCTCATGATTTCTAAAGTCGACGGATTTTCCTTTTACTATAAATCTCCTTGTTGTCAGTATTGACATGTATAATGGGACTCTATCTTTATTCTCGTCCAATTAATCTCAGTTCGTCAAAAGATATATCAGACTGTGGAGTGACTTATTTTATGAATGAATAGTCGATTCTTTCTTCAACTCGGAATCGATTCCTAACAATCATTTGATATACTATTTCAGTATGGTTACATATGTATATTAAGGTTTATCCGCCATCCTTTCTGGATTTTGGATGGAAAGATTCCTTTGCCAATGCAACGTAGTAAACTCTATTTGTTAGAACAACTTCCGTTTAGTCTCTGCACCTACCTCCTTTTTCGCTTTGTTAACCCCTTGAGTGGGGTTTGGTTTTGGAAAAGAAGATTTGGCTCAGGATTGCCCGTTTTTAATTCCAGGGTTTCTCTGAATTTGAAAGTTTTCACTTAGTAGGTTTCCATACCAAGGCTCAATACAATTAAGTCCGTAGCGTCTACCAATTTCGCCATATCCCCCTTTTTTTTCGATTGGGGTCTTATTATGATGTCATTTGATTCTTTCAATGGAACCTTTTAATTCATCAGATGCCCATTCCTATATGGAATCGTGTTTCCTCATATTTTGCACCTATCTTCTTTCATCTCTATCGGCGGAACCTGTTTTGGTGGATCAAAAATAATTCTATCATTTCTATATCTTGAATTCAATATAGAGGGGTCTGTACCACATATAGATTTTGATTTCCCTCGAATTTGATAGTACAATGGAGAATACTTGAACGGTCGATTTTTTTATTTCTTTGTTGCTATAATAATAATTGAAGTATGAATAACTAAGAATGAATCTGACTAGTTACTAGGGAGGATAAGATACTAGTAGTTTAGTAAATTCTTATACATGTACAAATTTTTTATGTTTATGTGAGCCCGCTTAGCTCAGAGGTTAGAGCACCGCATTTGTAATGCGGTGGTCATCGGTTCGATTCCGATATCGGGCTTTTCCATCTTTTTTTATTGTTTACACGATTTATAATGTCTCTTTGAAATGAAAATCTTTTTAAAACACTCACTCTTCTTTTTTCAAGAGTCCCCAATCTATTATTTCGTAGGAGCTTTCACTAGGAATAAAAGAATAAAAATAGTAGGAGTTAGATTGGATCTCTACAGATCAAATCAAGACAGAAAAAGATCCTTTTTTATTTATATATTTCATATATACAATAACAGAGTCTGATACAATTTATCTCATTATTCTTTGTAGTACAATATTTCGCTTTAGTTATTATTTAGTTCAGTTTTAATTGAGTCTTATTGGAATTTCAAATAAGGAGTCTTTATGTCGCGTTACCGAGGGCCTCGTTTCAAAAAAATACGCCGTCTGGGGGCTTTACCGGGACTAACTAGTAAAAGACCTAGAGTTGGAAGTGATCTTAGAAACAATTCGCGTTCCGGTAAAAGATCCCAATATCGTATTCGTCTAGAAGAAAAACAAAAATTGCGTTTTCATTATGGTCTTACCGAACGGCAATTGCTTAAATATGTCCGTATTGCCGGAAAAGCGAAAGGTTCAACAGGTCAAGTTTTACTACAATTACTTGAAATGCGTTTGGATAATATCCTTTTTCGGTTGAGCATGGCTCCGACTATTCCTGGCGCCCGCCAATTAGTTAACCACAGGCATATTTTAGTTAATGGGCGTATAGTAGATATACCAAGTTATCGTTGCAAACCCAGCGATATTATTACGGCGAAGGATGATAAAAAATCCCGAGCTCTGATTCAAAATTATCTTGATTCAACTCCTCATGAGGAATTACCAAAACATTTGACTCTTCACTCAGTCCAATATAAAGGGTTGGTCAATCAAATAATAGATAGTAAGGGAGTCGGTTTGAAAATAAATGAATTGCTGGTGGTAGAATATTATTCGCGTCAAACGTAAACCTCAGTCAATCAAATAAGAAGGGTTACAGCACTTTCTTCACTTTGGACGAAGGAATTTTGTTCCACTATTTAGTAATAGCAAATCCATAGCATCTAACTGGTAGAATTCCATTTTCCTTTATTTGTTACATTAGGGGTAAGGGCATTGCTGAATTGGGTTAAAGTAGGGAAAGAGAGGGATTCGAACCCTCGGTAAACAAACGCCTACATAGCAGTTCCAATGCTACACCTTCAACCACTCGGCCATCTTTCCTACATAATGATTATGGCCCAAAACCCGAGGGAATAGCGAGTTATTCATAATTAGATATTTGATAACTTTATTGTTGGTACCTATTACATTAACCTTAGAAAAATAGATAAAGAAAGATCTTTGCTGCACAGTTTAGGTAATAGTAATAAAGAGAATTTCATTTTCTTAGTGTGTTTTTATGTTATTTCGTACTGTCCAATTCCTTTTCCTTTGTTTGTAGGATCTTTTTCCTACGCGAGGTAATGAAAAGAATTATAGAATGTATTGTTATCTATGCCTAGATCGCAGATAAATGGAAATTTTATTGATAAAACCTTTTCAATTATAGCCAATATCTTATTACGAATAATTCCGACAACTTCAGGAGAAAAAGAGGCATTTACTTACTATAGAGATGGTGCGATTTGATTCTTTTTGATCACCCAAAGACACGAGATTTGGGATAGAAAGAAAAAAGATTATTGAAAGAAATCTACACTTGTTGAAGGTGAAGTTTAGAAATAGAACAATTCCTTCTGTCGTGTATCCTCGAGTAATGCCGCCTCAGATGCTTCAATTGTCGATTGGAGTATTGAGCGAAAGGTTACACCTATAGGTTCTATAGTACAGTTCAATCTTACTTCACTAGTACCAATGGGGGGCATATGGGAAGAAGCACTACACCTAGAAATCAACAACACAAAAACTTTAGTTATTTATTAAAATAAAATGAAAGATGAACTCTTTACTCCTTATGAGGGTGAGGGCTAACAAGAATGGTTGGGACAACAAACATCCATCTCGTTGGTACTTTGGATACCCGTATAACCGTCGAAGATTGTTGAAGTGACTAATTCCTGGAAATTAGAAAGTGTTGAGGACAAAGAAATTGTTGAAGTTACCATTTCTATTTAATCCTAAGACGCTTGATGGTAAGAAAAAATCTTTTGCAGAAAGGTTGGCTAGAGATTTACTCTAAAAACACTAGCCCCGCTCAGTTTATAACGAGAATATTTTAAGCTTTTAAAGTTATTATTCTTTTTATGTACATAAAGGAGGAGCCGTATGAGATGATAATTTCATGTACGGTTCTGGAACGGAGATTCGTGGAATCAAACGACGACCGTAACGGATGTCGGCTCAATCCGAAGGAAATTATGCGGAAGCTTTGCAGAATTATTATGAAGCTATGCGCCTAGAAATAGATCCCTATGATCGAAGTTATATACTCTATAATATAGGACTTATCCACACAAGTAATGGAGAACATACCAAAGCTTTGGAATATTATTTTCGAGCACTAGAACGAAACCCGTTCTTACCCCAAGCTTTTAATAATATGGCCGTGATCTGTCATTACGTGCGACTCTCTCTACTATAGAAAAAAAATTAAATATTCTACTAGAAAAAAGGCTTTCTACATAAAAATCGTCCAAAATAACGATTTTTATCAGCTGTAGCAAAGAAAAAAACTTTCTAAAAGTCAAAATATTAAGAAATCGATATGCCTAGATACTTTATTCTATGGATAAAGGATCTAATTGATAGAGAAAGCACCGTAAAGATCAATTTGCGAGGTTTTGGGCCGATCCAATATACAATAAGAACTGCTTACTTATATCATTGTCATCATATGAAAAAAGTTAGGAATCAACTTATGTAATAGAGTTGATCCACTAGCGAGCAGCGGTGTAGTATCAGATCCCAAAGAGAGTAAGTCTTTTCTTTCTTATGAATGAAAAGCCTTTTTCAAAGATTCTATATAAATAAAAATTTCTCTATGAAATTGAGAGAGTTACCTTTCAGAAAATTAGAAGAATAAAATATTTAAATAAAATAAATATCCATGCTTTATTCTTATCTTATGAATCTAAAGGTGGGATAAAAGATAAAACAAAAAAGATTAGTAATCCAAATTTTAGTTTCAAACTTATGTAATTAACCTCTTTTAGTTAACCCGAGAAAAAGGAGATGGATCTATGATAAATATCTTTGATTTAGATATGGTAGATTACAACGGGGTAACAAAAAACGAATTGACTGCTGAGCCGTATGAGGTAGTAAACTCTCAAGTACGGTTCTAAGGGAAGGAATTGATCGACCTATTCCGACCGGGGAGAACAGGCCATTCGACAGGGAGATTCTGAAATTGCGGAGGCTTGGTTCGACCAAGCCGCTGAGTATTGGAAACAAGCTATAGCACTTACTCCCGGGAATTATATTGAAGCTCATAATTGGTTGAAGATCACGCGACGGTTCGACTAAAAGAATAAGCCTCATTTTTTGTTAAAATTAATTGTTTGCTGGACCTATCAGTATGATCATTCTTCTTGGAAAAATTAATAAATTTCCTTAGAGCCCTTCTAAGATTTTTCTATTTTGTCTGGTATTTCCTAGGGATAAATGAGAGACAGGTAGAGTAGAGAAACTAGATATATCTAGTTTCTCTATCCATAAAATATTTTCTAGGATAAAAAGGTCCGTTGAGCGCCTCCCCACTATGTCATAATAGATCCGAACACTTGCCCCGGATCAATTTCCAGATGATAATTGCTCTAGTGAATAACTAAAGAAAATGGGAGATAGACGAGAAAGAAAAAAATTTTAAATATCTCTCGTCGGTTCACTAATTTCTTGACTGTTGGCAGGTCTCTTTGTATGTGTTGTCCGGAAAGAGGAGGACTCAATGATTATTCGTTCGCCGGAACCAGAAGTAAAAATTTTGGTAGATAGGGATCCTGTAAAAACTTCT